TCACTAATCCAAGACCAGAATATTCAGAGGACTCTTCTGATCAAACAATAAATTGTCAGCAAAGTTGTTTCTTTTTTGTTTTCTTCAAATCCAAAGAATTTTTATTACTTTATACATAGGTCATCGATTCAACATTGGATAAAAAATGAGGATTCCCCTCATTTTTGGCATTTTTTACAAAAAAATTATTAAAAAAAAAAAAAAATGAAAGGTTAAAATTATTTTATCGACATGAGTGTTATATATCGAAAAAATAAATTCTGTAGTAAAATATTAACATAATAGTAGAAAGCGTACTATCCTGTGCCCGGACTTGAAACAAATGGTTTAGCTTTAACCATGTTAATGGTCCCCCATTATTGGTTCGTAGAGGATCAAAGTGGATTTACCAATGAATGACGAAATGCTATGGTTCTTCAATATGATTTAAAAATTTAGTCATAAGTAATTCGCGAGATGATGCACCTTTTTTTTTCGTAGTTATAACTAGAAAAGTACAGTTGGTTGTATCCAACCTATTCTTGAAATAAACAACTCGCACACACTCCCTTTCCAAAAAAAATCAATACACCAAGCACTACACTTAGATTTATTGGATTTGTTGCTAAAATATCGGTATTAAATCCGAAACTTCCCCCGGATGGCCAGTAACCCAAGGAAATGAAAGAATCGGTTATATTTTTCATATTATCTCCTTTTCTAGATAAAATTAATTATCTATTATTTATTTATTTATATGTTTCTTTTTTACTTCCTCTTTATAATTTTTCAATTGACAATTTCCAAAAAACAATAAGAACTATACTTATTAGATTCGAATTAGGTACCAAGGTTGATGTCAATTGCTTTTCCTTTGTTGGAACAATTTATAAAACGAGTTCCATTGAACCTTGAATTAAGAAGAGGAAAGAGTCACTATGCTAATTCCTCATCCACAAATAAGTCTCTCCCCGTACATAGGGTATTGTACCAACGAATAAATAATTGTAAGAGTGAAAGGTTCATAAAATTAGAAAAAGCACGAACAGAAAGTTCAAAGAAATAAAAAAGAATACATAGTGTTTGTTTTTTTTTAGGATTCAAATTAAACAAAAGGATTTGCAAATAAAAGTGCTAATGCTACAACCAATCCATAAATGGTTAAAGCTTCCATAAAAGCCAGACTAAGCAATAAAGTCCCTCGTATTTTTCCCTCCGCCTCAGGTTGTCTCGCAATCCCTTCTACAGCTTGGCCTGCAGCAGTACCTTGACCAATCCCAGGCCCAATAGAAGCAAGCCCTACGGCCAACCCAGCAGCAATAACGGAAGCGGCAGAAATAAGTGGATTCATGATAAGCTCCTCACACCAAAATAAAGAAATGGTTAATGATACAATCAACCAATAAATTATAACTTATTATTCCATTGCTAAGATTTATACAGTCGAAGTAACTAAAAACTCCGAATTGAAGTAATAATATGATTGAATCATCAGAACTATTTGAATATCTTTTTTTTTTTTAGTTCCTATCCATCCACGTAGTTTTTGTGAATCCATACTATACTCCTGCCATTCTTCCATTTTTTTTTTTTTTTCTTGATTTAATCTCAATATTCATTCAATAGTAAATTCACAACTACAGACGAAACGGAAGGACTTCAACTAGAATCCATATCTAAATTCCCAGTAGTAGAGCATATCTTTAGTTCATATAAAACTAGTTAATACCTAATATCACATATACTTGTGTTTCTTACCTAATGTAAACCTATTATTCGTATTTTAGAGTAAAATACGGATTCGAGAACCATTCTTCGAAACATACACAAGTGTTGTCTTATAGTAATTCGATTCAATACGTCTAATTCGACTCCACACTCCCCTAACAAATACATTTTTTTTCATCTCTTTTTTTGTAAATCCTTTCCTCCTAATCTCGTAATCTTTTTTTTCCTATTACTCTCTAGATCTTATATATTTTCCTTATTTATACCTTACCTTAAACTTATTTATATATTATTTTTCTTTTTTTATTCCCTAAATAGATTATCTTGAGCTAAACTCTTTCTAAAACTAATCAATGATGACCCTCCATGGATTCGCCTATATAAGCTGCAGCTAAAGTTGCAAAAATAAGAGCTTGAATACCACTTGTAAATAATCCAAGGAACATAACAGGTATAGGAACTACTAAAGGTACTAAAGAAACAAGAACAACAACTACTAATTCATCAGCTAATATATTTCCGAAAAGTCGAAAACTAAGTGATAAAGGTTTTGTGAAATCTTCTAAGATATTTATAGGTAAAAGAATTGGAGTTGGTTGAATGTATTTACCGAAATAACCCAATCCCTTTTTTGTAAGACCCGCATAAAAATATGCTACTGATGTGAGTAAAGCTAAAGCAACAGTAGTATTTATATCATTTGTGGGTGCGGCTAACTCTCCATGAGGTAACTGTATGATTTTCCACGGTAAAAGAGCCCCTGACCAATTCGAAACAAAAATAAACAGAAACATAGTTCCAATAAAGGAAACCCATTGACCATATTCTTCTCCAATCTGAGTTTTACTCACGTCTCGAATGAATTCAAGGACATATTCGAAGAAATTCTGACCGTCAGTAGGAATGGTTTGTGGATTCCGAACAGCTATAATAGATGAACCTAATAAGATAGCAATTACAATCCAAGAAGTAATAAGTACTTGGGCATGGACTTGGAAACCTCCTATTTTCCAATAGAAATGTTGGCCGACCTCGACACCAGATATATCGTATAACCCCTTTAGTGTGTTGATAGAACATAAAAGAACATTCATATTGCCCCCTGAAACAAATAGAACTTAAAAAAAAAAATTATTTTGATTCGACCGTCTTTTTTTATTTTATTTTAGACTTGCCTTGAGTTGTATATTTTTTTGATACCAACTTATTACAATATCCCTAATTATTTTTATCTCTTTTGTGCGATTCAGGAATAGTAACCAATTCAATAAATCTAGGAAGTCCTACAAAAATAGATTTATCTTATTATTAATCAAGGATTTCGTATAGAGCTTAAATGGCCTTCACAAATTGCAAATACTAATTTGTTAAGAATTAATCGAATTGAAGCTATAGCGTCATCATTAGCTGGAATCGAAATATCTGCGAGATCTGGGTCACAATTTGTATCAATTAAACAAATCGTTGGAATTCCTAAAGTGATACATTCTTCAAGAGCCCTGTATTCTTCTTGCTGATCAACGATTATTACAATATCAGGTAACCCTGTCATATATTTAATCCCGCCCATATATGTTTGTAAGTGAGATAATTGTCTCTTCAACATAGCGGCATCTCTTTTCGGAAGACGGTTGAGTCCCTCCGTCTTTTGTTCCGTTCTCAAGTCCCTAAACTTATGAAGTCTAGTTTCTGTAGTGGACCAATTCGTCAACATACCACCGAGCCACTTTTTATTAACATAGTGGCACCGGGCCCTTATTGCAGCCCGTACTACTGAATCAGCTGCTTTATTTTTGGTACCAACAATTAAGAATTGTTTTCCCCTACTTGCTGCATCAAAAACTAAATCACAAGCTTCTGATAAAAAACGAGCAGTTCGAGTAAGATTTATAATATGAATACCTCTACGCTTTGATGAGATATAAGGTGCCATTCTAGGATTCCATTTCCTAGTACCATGACCAAAATGAACGCCTGCTTCCATCATCTCTTCAAAATGGATGTTCCAATATCTTCTTGTCATTTCTCCCCACACTTCCTCTCTTTTTTTTTTAGAAAAAAAAAAAGAGATGAGGTACCCTGAAATAGAAATAAAAAATTGTTCCAATGAAACCTTATCTTCTACCTCTACCGGGGATTGGCCGTTGATACACGATCCAAGCCATTATTCATTTATTTCTATTCGTTATTTTCTTTATTATTATTACCAAATCAAATGACTGCAGATAGGTAACAGGATGAATCTGCTCTTAGAAATTGAAAAATCCTAGAAATGATTGTTCTGATATACCATTTAAATTCTTTGAAATGCAAAAATCGAATAATTCTCTGTAGTGGAACAAAATATCTCTCATTTCCCCCTGGAATAAATTCTTCTTTTTAATTTCCAAAGGAATATTATTATGTTGTCTTGAGCGATGCGCTAATCCTTTGAATCCGGTACCAACGGGTATCATCCCTCCTAGGACAACATTCTCTTTCAGACCTTTCAGCCAATCTATACGACCTCGGAGAGCGGCTTTTGCCAAAACTCGAGCAGTTTCTTGAAAACTCGCTTCGGATATGAAACTTTGCGTATTTAGAGATGCTTTCGTTATTCCCAATAATATAGCTCGGTAATAGATCGGTTCTTCCAAAGCACGCCCCGTTCGTTCCGCTCGCAAGACTCCAATTAGCTCTCCAGGTAAAAAAACATTAGACATTCCGTCTTCTGAAACCAATACTTTTGATGTTATTTGACGTACAATAATTTCTATATGTCTATTATGGATCTCCACCCCCTGTGATCGATAAACCTTTTGTATCTTATTAACTAAAGAAATACGGCTTTGAACTATAGTGAGTTCAGCACTAATTAAAAATCCCCAAGGAATTCCAAGAATTCTTGTTATACGCTCGTTCCAACCCTCAACTCCCTTTTCTAGGCTCATCGATATGGAATCAATCGAACGCACTTCTAACACTTGTTCCACTTTTGGAAGACCCTGCGTTATATCACCAGATCTTGATTTTTCATATATAAAGGTAACTAACGTATCTCCTTCATAAATGATTTCTCCATAATGGAGATGAACAGTTGCTCCTGAAGTGGCCAAATAAGGCTTAGCTAATCTTATTACTACAGAATCAACTTGAACAATTAAAATTTGACCCGATTTTAGGCGTGGTCCGTTTTTGGCTATACATAAATTTTCACAAATAAACTGTCCAAGGCTAATTCTTGTGAGTGTTTCATCATAATAATTATCATAATAATTATGATGGAGAAAAAACCAAGTCAAATTGAATGTATT